CTATTTTCACTGGAGAAGTTTGTTTTCTAGAATTCCTAGTACTGGGGTAAATAGGATGAAGATAGCGAAGTATAGGCCTGAGGCAATTTGGCCGATCATGATGTATGGGTCTTCGACTGGTTGGCCTCCGATCCATGTGAGGATAATTGTGTTGGCAATAAGGGCCCAGAATATGATTTTGGTTAAAGGGCGGAAAATTAGGCCGCGTTGCTTAGAGGTGTGGGAAATTGGGGCTAATAGGAGGACTATAATTGAGAGGAGGAGGGCTAGGACGCCCCCTAGTTTGTTTGGGATTGAGCGTAGGATTGCGTATGCAAATAGAAAGTACCATTCTGGCTTGATATGGGGTGGGGTTACGAGGGGGTTGGCGGGGATGAAGTTGTCTGGGTCCCCCAGGGCGTTGGGGGCGAGGGTTGCTAATAGGGCTAGTGCTGTGAGCATAATAGAGAAGCCCAGGATATCTTTGTAGGTGAAATATGGGTGAAATGGCACTTTGTCTAAATTAGAGTTCAATCCTGTTGGGTTAGAGGATCCAGTTTGATGAAGGAATAGTAAGTGGATTATGCTTGCTCCGGCAATAGCAAAGGGAAGAATAAAGTGAAAAGTGAAGAATCGGGTTAGTGTTGCATTGTCAACTGAGAATCCCCCTCAAATTCATTGGACAAGTGTATTGCCGATGTAGGGGGCTGCTGATAGTAAGTTGGTAATTACTGTGGCCCCTCAGAAGGATATTTGTCCTCATGGAAGGACGTATCCTACGAAGGCAGTGGCTATTACGAGGAATAAAAGAATTACTCCGATATTTCATGTTTCTTTGAAATTATAGGATCCGTAGTAAAGTCCTCGGCCAATGTGCAAGTAGATGCAGATGAAAAAGAATGATGCTCCGTTGGCATGGAGGTTTCGAAGGAGTCATCCGTGGTTAACGTCTCGGCAGATGTGGGCGACAGATGAGAATGCTAGGGAAGTGTCTGCTGTGTAGTGCATGGCCAGAAATAAGCCCGTCAAGATTTGGACAATGAGACAGATGCCTAGTAAGGAGCCAAAGTTTCATAGTGAGGATAAATTGGTTGGGGTTGGTAGATCAATAAAAGAGTTATTAATAATTTTTAAAAGCGGGTGAGATTTACGTGTTGCGGGGGCCATAAGTTTTTGTAGTTGAATACAACAGTAGTTTTTCAGACTATAGGTCTAGGTTAAAATCCTGGCAGAAATAATGATTTCAGAGATGTGTTTGTTGTTAGGTTTGTTGGTTGTAGCTTCTAACCCTTCCCCCTATTTTGCTGCTTTTGGCTTGGTATGGGGAGCTGGGGCTGGGTGTTTTATTTTAGTAGAGTGTGGGCATGGGTTTTTGTCTTTGGTTCTCTTTCTTATCTATCTGGGGGGTATAATGGTGGTTTTTGCTTATTGTTCGGCTTTAGTGGCTGAGCCGTACCCTGAGGCGTTTGGAAGTTATGTATTGTTATGCTACTCTTTAGTGTGTCTGGGTTTGATGTCTTGTTGGCTATGGCTAGGGGGTTATTGGTTTGATCGGGGGCATGGCCGTGATTGGGGTTTGTTTATGGTTGATTGATGGGGTGTTTCCGAATTGATAAACAAGGGTGGGTATATGTTATTTTTTGGTGGGTGGGGTCTATTGCTGACATTATTTGTGGTTTTAGAGGTTGCGCGGGGGCATAAGGCTGGGGCCTTGCGAGCTGTAAGATTCGAGTTGGCCGGGGAATTGAACCACGGTGGTGAGGAATTAGCAGTACTCATTACTCCATTCGAACTCGGTGAACAGAAGAGCATTAATCTTCATTGTTAGAGCCACAGCCTAAGGTTTTAGTTAAACTATGTTCACAAAATAAAATGAGATCGGGTTTAGCAATTAATAATGCGGCAGGTAGGATGTGTAGGAAAAGTAGAGCATGTTCTCGGATGCTAAATGGGTATAATGATTTAATGTGGTTGGGAATGGGTCCCCGTTGGGTTGCTCATAGGACATACAGGGTATATGCTGTTGTAAAAATTAGGTTTATGGCTACTGCTAGAAAAGCAGTAGGGGATCAGTTGAATAGGGAAATTATAATAAGAAATTCCCCAGCGAAACTAATTGATGGAGGTAGGGCAATATTAAATATTGCTACGATTAGTCACCATAGCCAAGCTAAGGGAAAGATTAAAGTTGTGCCTCGTAGAATAACTATAGTTCGGGTATTAGTTCGTTCATAAGAAGTATTAGCTAGGCAGAATAATGCCGAAGATGTGAGTCCATGAGCAATCATTATAACTATAGCTCCTGAATAGCTTCATGGTGAAGAAATTAAGGTTGCTGTTACTACCAGGTTTATGTGGCTTACAGAAGATATGGCAATAAGAGATTTTAAGTCTGTTTGGCGAAGGCATAATAGGGCAGTGGCTAAGATTCCTATAATTGCAATAATTATAATTGGAAAGGTCTTGTTGAGGATGTTGTCTTGAATCAGGGTAGATGTTCGTAAAATACCATAACCCCCCAATTTTAAAAGGGTGCCGGCTAGGACTATGGATCCTGCGATTGGGGCTTCTACATGAGCTTTGGGGAGTCATAGGTGGAGGCAGTATATGGGTAATTTTACTAGAAAGGCTAAATTATACATTACTCAGAATAATCCTGGGTAATTTGAATTGGTTTGTGTAATAGACATAATCTGCATGAGACCTGGGGATAAAGAATAGTGTGTTGTATAGAGTTTAATTAGTCAGATTATTAATGGGATAGCTCCTAGCATAGTGTAGAATGCTAAATATATTCCTGCTTCAAGTCGTCGTTCTTGGGCCCCCCAACGGGTAATAATAATTATAGTTGGAATTAAAGATGCCTCAAAGAAAATAAAGAATAATATTAGATCTGAAGCGGAGAAAGCCAGAAGTGTAGTTAGTTGTAGGAAAGTGCTATTGGCAATATATATTCGTTGTCGTTTAATGGGTTCTAGGCTTAGTTTGCTTTGGCTTGCTAGTATAGTTAATGGGAACAGTCAGCAAGTGAGAATGGTGAGTGGGCCTGAAATATTGTCAATAATAAAAAATTGATCCGAAAATATAAAGTCTTGAAAAAAAAATCAGATTAGGGATAAAAAAGCAATTAAGAAGCTGTGTGTGGTTGTGAGTGATCAGAGGTGTTTTTTGGGGGCTAAGGCGGCTGTAATAAAAATTGAAGCCCAGGCCACAATAATTACTAGCATTGAAGAATATTTAGAGTTATTAGATTGTCGCTACCATGAGAGCGGGCTGTGGCAACTATAAGTGAGAGGCCTAATCCGGCCTCACAGGCGGATATGGCTAGCAGAATAAGAGGTAGTATAAATGGTGCCAAAGTTAGTTGAGGGGGGATCATGCTTAGAGTGACAAAAATGGTCAATATTATACCCTCTAGGCATAAAAGGGCTGATAGTAGGTGTGTTCGATGAAATGCTAAGCCGATGAGGGGAACAGAAAACAGAGAAATAATAATGAAGGCCATAGAGGGGCTATGGGTTCGAACCATAATCAGCTGAGTCGAAATCAGCTATCTTTTTTGGACTAGCGCCTCATTCGGCTCATTCTAGGCCCGCTTGATCTCACTCATAAATGAAGCCTATTGTTAATAATAGAAGAACTATTATGGCTCATATTATTACCGAGGGGGGCGTGGTGAGTTGAATTGCTCATGGCATGGGAAGAAGAAGTGCAATTTCTAAATCAAAAAGCAGAAATAAAATAGCTACGAGGAAGAATCGTATGGAATAAGGTAGCCGGGCGGAACCTAATGGGTCAAAACCACACTCGTATGGTGATAGTTTTTCTGTGTCAGGGAGGATAGTAGGCAGTCAAAAACTAATTAGAGCTAAAATAACTGACAAAGTTAGTGCCATTAATGTAAAGACAAGCATTATTTTTTTCTGGGTTTAAACCAGAACCTGATGATTGGAAGTCATCTATACTCTTATACTAAAAAAATAAGAACCTCATCAATAAATAGAAACATAAAGGAATAACCATACTACGTCTACAAAGTGTCAGTATCATGCGGCGCCCTCAAATCCGAAATGGTGTTGAGCAGTAAAGTGAAATAGTATTTGACGTAGAAGGCACATTAAAAGAAAAGTGGTTCCAATAATAACATGTAATCCATGGAATCCGGTTGCCACAAAAAATGTTGTACCATAAATTCCATCTGCGATTGAAAATGGGGCTTCATAGTACTCCATGGCTTGTAGGATAGTAAAATAAATCCCTAGAATAATTGTTAAGGTTAAGGCTTGAATTGTGTTTTTTCGATCTGCTTGTATAATACTGTGGTGGGCTCATGTGACTGAGACCCCCGAAGCTAAAAGAACGGCGGTATTTAACAAGGGGACTTCAAATGGGTTTAAAGGTGTAATTCCCGTTGGGGGTCAGCATTCACCAATATCGGGGGTTGGTGCTAAACTAGCGTTGTAGAATGCTCAGAAAAATCCGATAAAAAAGAAAACTTCAGATATAATAAATAAGATTATGCCATATCGAAGTCCGTTTTGAACTGGGGGGGTGTGGTGGCCTTGAAAAGTTCCTTCTCGAACCACATCTCGTCATCATTGTCATATGGTTAATAACATTAAAGAGAGGCCAAATGTAAGTGTGATTGTAGTGTTGTAGTGAAACCATATACCTAGGCCTCAAGTTAATAGAAAGGCGGCTGAGGCTCCTGTTAGTGGTCAGGGGCTTGGGTTTACTATGTGAAAAGCGTGAGCTTGGTGGGCCATAAGTGTTTTCTTGCAGATAAAGTCCAAGGAGAAGTACGAATACATAAGCTTGAATTATGGCTACTGCAATTTCTAATATAGTGAGTAATATAAGAGTAATGAAAGTTAGCAGTGACAGGGTTGTTGAAATGGAGGTTATCGTTAGTGCTGCCATTGAGATAAGTTGGATTAATAGGTGTCCTGCAGTTAGGTTTGCTGTAAGTCGAACCCCTAAGGCAAGGGGACGAATAAATAAGCTAATGGTTTCGATAATAATTAGAATAGGGGTTAGGGAGGTGGGTGTACCTTCGGGGAGAAAATGGGCTAGTGCGGAAGATAATTGATTTCGAAGTCCCACAATTACGGTTATTAATCAGAGGGGAACAGCTAATCCTAAGTTTATTGACAGTTGGGTTGTTGGGGTAAAGGTGTAGGGAACTAAGCCCAATATGTTTATTCCAAGTAAAAATAGTATAAGAGTAGCAAGCATAAATGCTCAGTTATGGGCCGGCTTGTTTATAGGAAGTAAAATGTGTTTAGAGAATAGATTTAAGAAAAAATGTAAGGAGGAGACTAATCGGTTTAAAACCAGTTGGTTAGATGGCGTTGGAAATAGGACTCAAGGGGTGGTTATGGCTAAAATGATCAGGGGCACACCAAGAGTTGTTGGTGAAGCAAATTGGTTAAATAAATTTATTGCCATGGTCAAGTTCATGAATTGCGGGAAGTTTTAGGTTTCTTAAAGTTTGGCTTATTTAAGTTGAGGTGAGTGAGGATTTTTGTTGGGGCTACAGAAAAAATAACTAATCATGATGTTAAGAAGATAAAAAATCAGGGTTCCGGGATTAGCTGGGGCATTCATTAAGGGTGGTTGGAATCACCTATCTACAACTTAAAAGGTTGTTGCTGTTCCGTATAGCTTCTTAATGAAAATAAAGCAGGTTAACTTTTTATGCTGAATTTTGTAATCATGTTAAAAAATTTTGTACTGGTAGCGCTTCTACCACAATTGGTATAAAACTGTGGTTTGCCCCACAAATTTCTGAGCATTGCCCATAATAAATACCTACGTGGCCTACAAGCAGAGATGCCTGGTTCAGTCGACCTGGAATAGCATCTGTTTTGATTCCCAGAGAGGGGAGTGCTCAGGAGTGTAGTACGTCGTCTGCTGTAATGAGTGTTCGGGTGGTTGTCCCAATTGGGACAACCATGCGGTTGTCTACTTCTAATAGGCGGAAGGATCCGGGGTTGAGTTCATCAGTGGGGGTTATGTAAGAGTCAAATGTGATGTTGTCAAAATCTGAGTACTCATAACTTCAGTATCACTGATGTCCTACAGTTTTAATTGTAATATCTGGGTTATTAATTTCATCTATTAAATATAAAATTCGTAATGACGGGAGAGCAATAACAATTAAAATAATTGCTGGTATAATAGTTCAAACTATTTCAATCTCTTGGGCGTCTATTATGTTAGTACTTGATAGTTTAGCGGTTATTAGTGATGAGATGATGTATAAAACTAATATGCTAATCAAAAAAACCGCTATTAAGGTGTGATCGTGGAAGTGAAGGAGTTCTTCTATGATGGGGGAGGCCGCGTCTTGCAGGCCAAGTTGGGTTGGTTGTGCCATAGAGGAAAACAAGGGTTTAACTTGCAATTTTGCCTTGACAAGGCAATATTATAGTTTAATTAATTCCTCTTAAGAAAGTGACAGAAAGGCCATGTACCTGATTTGAAATTAGGCTAAGGGGGTTCGATTCCTTCCTTTCTCGACAGTTTTTACTGAAAAAGATGCTTCTTCAAAGGTGTGATGATTTGGTGGAAATCCTAATGATCATTCAACATTTGTAGAAGTTAACTGTGACTCTACAAATAGTCGTTTTGCTGAGAAGGCTTCTCATACAATAAAAACTATTATTACCACTGCGACTAGGGAGATTAGTGAGCCGATAGAAGAAACAGTGTTTCATAGAGCATACGCATCTGGGTAGTCTGAGTATCGGCGTGGCATTCCTGCTAGGCCTAGAAAATGTTGAGGAAAGAATGTTAGGTTAACTCCAGTAAATATAATGCTGAAATGAATTTTTGTTCACGTACTGTGAAGAGTATATCCGGTAAATAGGGGAAATCAGTGGATAAATCCTGCTATAATGGCAAATACTGCGCCTATTGATAGGACGTAGTGGAAGTGTGCAACAACATAGTAGGTGTCATGAAGAACAATGTCAATAGAAGAGTTGGCCAGAACTACACCAGTTAGGCCCCCTACTGTAAATAGGAAAATAAAACCAAGAGCTCAAAGCATGGCGGCTTCTCATTTAATGATCCCTCCGTGTATTGTAGCCAACCAGCTAAATACTTTAACTCCCGTGGGAATGGCAATAATTATGGTGGCAGATGTAAAGTAGGCTCGTGTGTCTACATTTAGGTCTGTTGTAAATATATGGTGGGCTCATACAATAAAACCAAGAAGTCCGATAGATAGTATAGCTCAAACCATGCCCATATACCCAAAAGGTTCTTTTTTATTTGAATAATAAGCAACAATATGTGAAATAATGCCGAATCCTGGAAGAATTAGGATATAAACTTCTGGGTGGCCAAAGAATCAAAATAGATGTTGATAAAGAACAGGGTCTCCGCCCCCTGCAGGGTCAAAGAAAGTGGTATTTAGGTTTCGATCGGTGAGTAGTATAGTGATTCCCGCAGCTAGTACTGGGAGAGAGAGAAGCAGTAGAACGGCCGTTACAAGAACAGATCAAATAAATAAGGGGGTTTGGTACTGTGTTATAGATGCTGGTTTCATGTTTAGAATTGTTGTAATAAAATTAATAGCTCCTAAAATAGAAGATACTCCAGCAAGATGTAAGGAAAAAATAGCTAGGTCCACAGATGGTCCGGCGTGGGCAATGTTCCCAGCTAGAGGGGGGTAGACTGTTCATCCGGTCCCGACCCCAGCTTCTACTATAGAAGATGCTAAAAGAAGGAAAAATGATGGGGGGAGTAATCAAAAGCTTATGTTGTTTATACGTGGGAAGGCCATGTCTGGGGCCCCAATTATTAATGGGACTAATCAGTTGCCAAATCCGCCAATTAGAATTGGCATTACTATAAAAAAAATCATTACAAAAGCATGAGCGGTAACAATCACGTTATAAATTTGATCGTCGCCTAGAAGGGTACCGGGTTGGGCAAGTTCAGCTCGGATAAGCAAGCTAAGAGATGTCCCGATCATTCCGGCTCAGGCACCAAAAATTAAATATAGGGTGCCAATATCTTTATGATTTGTAGAAAATAATCATCGAGTTAATATCACAGGTAAAGTGGCCGAGAAGGTGGTGGGTTGTAGCCCCAAAGACAGAGGTTTGAGCCCTCTCTTTACCAGGCCCTGGGGTGTAACACGTGGGGTTGCAAACCCCAAGAAGCAGACTAATACTCTGCCGGGGCTTCTCCCGTTTTAACCAACGGGAGAAGTAGAATGAAGCTCTCTGGATGGAGCGTTTAGCTGTTAACTAAAAATTTGCGGGATCGAGGCCCGTCTTTCTAGGAGGGCTTTATCTTAATTTTAAAGAGCTTGATTTGCATTTAAGTTATGTAGGTTAGTGTCCTGCAAGTCCTACAGAAATTAGGAGAATTAAACTCCTGTTTAAGGCTTTGAAGGCCTTTGGTTTAACATTAACCTAAATTTCTTGGTTTTTAAAGTATCAGAAGTATTGTTGGGACTAGTGGGAGGGCTATTAGGGCAAAGGTGGTGGTTACGGCGGTGAGGGAGTTAGTTTTTGTCTTCATTTTTCATAATCCGTTTGATGTAGATGTGTTGGGGAAAATAATTATAATTATAACATAAGCGAGGCGTAAGTAAAAGAATAGGGCTAAGAGAGATGCTATTATCGCTGCTGAGGCTATAATAATTGAGCCTTGTTTAATAAGTTCTATGACGATAAGTAGTTTGGGGGCAAATCCTGTGAGAGGGGGTAGTCCGGCTAGGGATAATAGTGTTAATAAGGAGAAGGAAGTCAATGTTGGGGTCTTGGTTCATGCGGTGGAGATGTCAGTTATTTTTGTAGCATTAATTGATATTAATGCTAGGAATATTGCTGTTGTTATTATAATATAAAGTACAAAACTTAGTTCTGTTAATTGAGGGTTGAATTTTAGTACTATCACTATTCATCCTAGGTGTCCGATGGATGAAAATGCTATAATTTTTCGAATTTGGGTTTGGTTGATGCCCCCTCATCCCCCAACAAAAATTGAAAGTAAGCCGAATGTGGTTAAAATATAAGTATTTACATGATTAGGCAGTTGAATTAGGAGAGTTATTGGTGCAATTTTTTGTCAGGTTGACAAGATAAGTCCGGTTGATAAAGAGACCCCTTGAAGAACTTCGGGCATTCAAAAATGTATGGGGGCTAAGCCTAGTTTTATTATGAGGGCGATTGATAGGGTGATTGAAGGTAGTCCAGCTACTGTCGTAATACTTCACTCTCCTGTGATTCAGGCGTTTACTAAGGCGGAAAATAAAACTAGTGCGGAGGCTGTTGATTGTGTTAAGAAGTATTTTGTGGCAGCTTCAATTGAGCGGGGATGGGGGTTTTTAGTCATAATGGGGATAATGGCTAGGGTGTTAATTTCAAGGCCAATTCAGGCCAGTAATCAGTGGTGGCTGGATATTACGATTGTTGTCCCTATTGCCAAACTAATGGTGAATACTGAGAATGCTAGGGGTGTCACTAGTGAAGGAAGGATTTTAACCAACATTGTTGGGGTATGGGCCCAAAAGCTTAATTAGCTGACTTCACTAAGGAGAAGCATGACGGAATTGCGAAGGGTTTTGATCCCTTAGACGTAGGTTCAAATCCTACCTTTTTAAGGAAGTGAGGAGGTTTGAACTTCTATTAGCCTCCCTATCAAGGAGGTCCCTATCTTTCGGGCACGCTTCCATGCAGCTGGGGGGGAAAATAGTGTTGAGGGGGGTAAAACAATAAAAAATATCGTTAGGGTTAGAGTAATAGGTAAGAAATTTTTTCAAACTAGGTGTATGAGTTGATCATATCGAAATCGTGGGTAGGAAGCCCGAATTCATAAAAAACACACAGATAGGAGTGAAGCTTTTATTATAAGGTAAGCTGTTGAGTTTATCAAAAGTAGTGTATAGGCCCCGAGAAAAAGGATGGTGGATAAGGTGTTTATTATTAAGATATTGGAGTATTCGGCCAAGAAAAATAAGGCAAACGGACCTCCTGCATATTCTACGTTAAATCCCGACACCAGCTCTGATTCTCCTTCTGTTAGGTCAAATGGTGCTCGATTTGTTTCGGCTAGTGTGGAAACGTATCATATTAATGCTAGGGGTCAAGACGGTATAATTAATCATATGTTTTGCTGTACAGTATCAAAGGTAGTTAGTGAAAATCCCCCGGCTAAAAAGATTGAACATAATAAAATAAGAGCTAGTGCTACTTCGTATGAGATGGTTTGGGCGACAGCTCGTAGTGAGCCAATTAAAGCGTATTTTGAGTTTGATGCTCAGCCGGACCCTAAAATTGTGTAGACAGTTAAACTGGAGATGGCAAGAATAAAAAGAATACTTAAGTTTAATTCAGAGTTGGGGGTGGGCATGGGGAGTGGTGCTCATATTAATATTGCTAGGGTGAGGGCTAGGGTGGGGGATATAATAAATAAAATTTGTGATGATGTTGCAGGTCGAATTGGTTCTTTGATAAATAATTTAATTCCGTCAGCAATTGGTTGTATAAGGCCAAAGGGCCCAACCACATTTGGACCTTTACGATGTTGCATATAGCCTAAGACTTTTCGTTCAATTAATGTTAAGAACGCTACTGAAATAAGAATTGGGATAATGCACAGTGCGGGTTTGATGTGGTTTAGAAATAGGGTCACAGTTAGTGAGGGGATTTGAACCCCTGGTTAAAAGGGCTTAGGTCTTTTGCATAACCGGGCTCTGCCACGCTAACAAATCATTGTCTTTGATTAAGGGGTAGGTCATATCTAATTGAGTTGGTGTCATTAGTGTAGAGTATGGCTTAGGGTTACATTGGCCATGTTATTCTGATCCTTTCGTACTAAGAATAACACTTTATAGATAGAAACCGACCTGGATTACTCCGGTCTGAACTCAGATCACGTAGGGTTTTAATCGTTGAACAAACGAACCTTTAGTAGCGGCTGCACCACTGGGATACCCTGATCCAACATCGAGGTCGTAAGCCTACTTGTCGATATGAGCTCTCGAAGTAGATTGCGCTGTTATCCCCAGGGTAACTTGTTCCGTTGATCGATTGTCGGGTCATTGTCGTTAGTGTCCTAATTCTTAGAGTTGTAGCTCTTGGATAAAGATTCAGTTCTTTTCGTCGTGGAGGTTAATTTTTACTCCGCGGTCACCCCAACCTAAAATTTTTTTACATGGCTCTGTGGGCTATAAGGGTTTGTTTGACTGAGTTGCTATTAATTTAAAGCTCCATGGGGTCTTCTCGTCTTATGGTTATATCCCCGCTTCTTCACGGGGAGATCAGTTTCACTGATGGGAGAAAGGAGACAGCGTAACCCTCGTGATGCCGTTGATACTAGTCCCTATTTAAAGAACAAGTGATTATGCTACCTTCGCACGGTCAGGGTACCGCGGCCGTTAAATTTTCACTGGGCAGGCTGGACCTCTTATAATTTATCAAGAGGCGATGTTTTTGGTAAACAGGCGGGGTTAGTGTTTGCCGAGTTCCTTCTTTCTCTTTTAATCTTTCTGGAAATGCTCTAGTGTTAGGTTAACGAGGAAATTTATAGGTTTTTCTTGTTAAAGTTACTATAGTTTGTTCATTTTCGTTAATCACCAACGGGGTGTCCATTTTGGTTTACACTTGCATTTTAGAGAATCTCATATTCTTGTTACTAGTTCCAGCATGGTAGTTTCCATAAGGTTATGGAATTACTCAGTAAGGGGTAAGGGTTCATATAAATTTTTGGTATTTGTTAATTAGTAATAATAAGCTTTAACGCTTTTTAAAAGATGGCTGCCTTCAGGCCCACTTAATATGATGGTTGGTGTTTTACCCTGTTGTTTAGGTTGTGTCCTGTTTCAAATAAGCTGTGCCTTAATTGAATAGCTCTTAAATCTTGGGGGTTTGTTTGATGTCATGGGGAGATTTAAGGTAGAACTAATATTCTTTTCCTGAATAACCAGCTATCTCTAAGCTCGTTAGGCTTGTCACTTCTACTTGAAAATCTTCCCACTCTATTGCCACAGAGACGGGTTAGCTCTTTTGGCTGTTTTGAAGTAGCTCGCTTAGTTTCGGGGGTGCAAACTAAAATTTCGTTTTGCTTGACTATACTAGCTGGACCATGATGCAAAAGGTACGAGAAAAAATCTCTGCTTTAACTTGTTTAGGATTTATTTCATTTTTATTTCATCTTTCCCTTGCGGTACTACTTCTGAAGCTCTTAGTTATTTTTTGATCACCTCTACTATAAAGATAAAATGTTTTATTTTTAGTTGATTAAGTGGTAATTGTATAGAATATATTTAGGCTAGATATTGAACTCAAAATGATCTGGGTTTCACAGATATTTTCTCGGTGTAAGCGAAGGGCTTTAGTTAAGCTACATTTTGTTATTCCAAGTACACTTTCCAGTATACTTACCATGTTACGACTTGCCTCTTCTAAGACGTGTTAATGTGTTATAAACTATATTAAAAACTATCGAAGAGGGTGACGGGCGGTTTGTACACATCCCAGGGCCACGTTTAGTAGGACTCTCTATTTCCTACTTACTGCTAAATCCTCCTTCATGACTATGTTTCATGTAGTATTTCGTTTGTTCTAATTTAGAAATTGTAGCCCATTGCTTCCATTTCATTAGCTGCACCTTGACCTGACGTTGTGACGCTAAGGTCCTTAGGCCTACTAGTGTGCGTTCATACGGTAAGCTTGCGACGGAGGTATACAGGCTGATTGGCGAGAAATGGTTTGGTGTATCGTGGATTATCGATTATAGAACAGGCTCCTCTAGTTGGGTGGGACACCGTCAAGTCCTTTGGGTTTTAAGCTAGGCTCGTAGTACCCTGGCGTTTGTGGGTGTGAGTTAAATTTTACGGCTAGGTATAGTGGGGTATCTAATCCCAGTTTGTGTCCTAACTGTCGTGTATTCAAGATGGTATTAGAGTAACTTTCGTTTATGGGTTTCTAAAGGACAAGCTTTTCACAGCTAAGTCTAAATTTAACTCTAATTTTATTTTTCTTTAATCACGCTTAACGCCGACTAATATCAATTTGAGCCCAACGGTGTAGCCGCGGCGGCTGGCACCGGGTTGGCCGGCTCTCTTTTCTATAACTGATTCAAGCTGACGCTCATAAACAATTTTTATCACTGCTGAATGCCTTTGGAGGTGTGGTAAAACTAGGTGTTGTGGGCAAGAATCTGTGCCTAATACCAGCCCCTTAGCCCGACAGGGAAAGGGCGTTCTCACGGGGGCGCTGAGACTTGCATGTGTAAATTTAGAAATAATTGATAATAAAGCTAGGACCAAACTTGTTACCCTTAGAACTTTTTAGGGTTCATCTTAGCGTTTTCAGCGCTATACTTTAAGGTTAAGCTATAAGAGTCAGAATATGGTTTAATTAGAATGTCGGCTTTGGGGGTCGAAGATAGAAGTTAAACTCTTCTTGTTCTGATATGTTTGTGTATTAAACTAAGCTTTTACTTGGACTTGCACCAAGAAGTGCTGGCGCCTAAGGCCAGGGGAATTCTTTTTTCCTTTAAAAGCCAGAATTGGATTTAAATAAATTTTAGTCCTGAGTAGATATTAGTCTACAATCTTTGGTTTACAAGACCAATGCTTTGGTGTTAAGCTATCAGGACTTAGAAATACGGGTAGAAGGGTGTGTTAGTTGCATTAAGAAATAGAGCGAACGCCAATAAACATTGGTTATACATTACTAGTATAACTAAAATATTGTGTAGGTTATAATAATCTGTTAGAGCGTAGTTTGATCCGACTACGTATGCAAGGCATGCTACAATATAGTTTATCAAGGAAGGAAAAGAGTTAATGCTAACTAGTCAGGAAATGTGTATTAATGCAATAAAAATAAATTGGTAAAGGGTATCATAGTCGGGGTTAAATGATGAAGAATTTATTCATGTAAAAGTGCGGAACATTACATATGCACAAAGGGGGAAGTATAAATAACCCTTATATTCTAGCAGTAAGCTTAATAGGAAGAATAATTTAGGGTGGGTTAAAAATAAGTAGAGGTTAGTGAGGATCACCGTGTATGCGTGGGAACAAACCACGTCAGTGTGCGTTCAGGCACCTGTATGTTTAATTACTGCAGACACGTGTTTGTGTAGCGTATAGTGTATACATCATTTATATAGTGTATACATCATTTATATAGTGTATACATCATTTATATAGTGTATACATCATTTATATAGTGTATACATCATTTATATAGTGTATACATCATTTATATAGTGTATACATCATTTATATAGTGTATACATCATTTATATAGTGTATACATCATTTATATAGTGTATACATCATTTATATAGTGTATACATCATTTATATAGTGTATACATCATTTATATAGTGTATACATCATTTATATAGTGTATACATCATTTATATAGTGTATACATCATTTATATAGTGTATACATCATTTATATAGTGTATACATCATTTATATAGTGTATACATCATTTATATAGTGTATACATCATTTATATAGTGTATACATCATTTATATAGTGTATACATCATTTATATAGTGTATACATCATTTATATAGTGTATACATCATTTATATAGTGTATACATCATTTATATAGTGTATACATCATTTATATAGTGTATACATCATTTATATAGTGTATACATCATTTATATAGTGTATACATCATTTATATAGTGTATACATCATTTATATAGTGTGTACATCATTTATATAGTGTATACATCATTTATATAGTGTATACATCATTTATATAGTGTATACATCATTTATATAGTGTATACATCATTTATATAGTGTATACATCATTTATATAGTGTATACATCATTTATAGTGTATACATCATTTATAGTGTATACATCATTTATAGTGTATACATCATTTATAGTGTATACATCATTTATAGTGTATACATCATTTATAGTGTATACATCATTTATAGTGTATACATCATTTATAGTGTATACATCATTTATAGTGTATACATCATTTATAGTGTATACATCATTTATAGTGTATACATCATTTATAGTGTATACATCATTTATAGTGTATACATCATTTATAGTGTATACATCATTTATAGTGTACACATCATTTATAGTGTATACATCATTTATAGTGTATACATCATTTATAGTGTATACATCATTTATAGTGTATACGTCATTTATAGTGTATACATCATTTATAGTGTATACATCATTTATAGTGTATACATCATTTATAGTGTATACATCATTTATAGTGTATACATCATTTATAGTGTATACATCATTTATAGTGTATACATCATTTATAAGACATATTACGTGTTATATCACATATAAAATGATTAAGACACGAATATATTGAACATATCTCAAAGCAGCAGGGTTGTGGGTTGTGCTTTGTTAACCCCCACAAATAGATCTTTTTAGTCCTTAGCCCCGGGGGGGCGCTAGGGGTTGCTAGCTGGTCTGTTTTTGGGGGGGGAAAGGGGGGGGTAGGCAGAAAAATTTTCTATTTTTAAAAATTTGTAAAAATTGCAAAAGGGGGAGAAATATAGTGTGTGGAATTAAGGACCTGTTGAAAAATATGTCCGTCTAGCATTAAGTTATGCTCGTTGGAGTTCAGGCTAGTGGAGGACATCCAGTATAGCTGTTAGTCCCACCCGAATAACCATTGAAACGGCGGAGACGTTTACTGAGACAGGGGCGGTGCGCACTGCTAAGCGTGTGACTTGTTCCACGGTTTCGGATATGAATCTTACAGTGAAACCCCCCCTGTCCAATGTTGATGAGTTCTTGTTTACCCCCCCCCAGTCCAGAAAGACCCAGACTTCACAAGTAGTCTGAGCTTATATAAAGGTCCCGACTCCATAGAGAGGGATGCCTCTTAAAAAGCACTAGATGTTTATTAAGTTTTGTATGTCCATAGATTCGGTTCCGTCAGATACCTCCTGAAAAGTTCTAGTTGGTCGGCTACGACCTTGGTCCCTTGGAAGCTTAACCAGCGAGATGCTTCCGCGCATTCGTTGGGTTGTTGGACGTTAGCTTTAATGAATAGGCGTCAAGTTGAGTATATCAGGTCATTTGAAGAAAATATTCATGTGGAAGATGACTTGAAGAGAATTTTCATACTGGGGAAAAAAGAATTTTTTCCTGCATTTTGTGAAAGTCCTATATAATGATCCATTATAGTTGATTTACAAGGTTAGTTGTAATACATATTCATGATCTTAAGCAAGTGAAGGCTTTACCTTGTCTATATGAATGATGCATTCAGTTTAGTGTTAAATCATTTATATGAGTCTTAAGTTGTTAGGTTTGGTCTGTTAAGTTATATTAATTACATAAACATTGTTTATGATGGTATGTGGGTTAGCAATTGGACTAACATTGGGCAAGATATGAATATCCTAAGACAAGGGAAGGTCCTATCAAGTAGTCATGATATGGGCGGCGGCCAATCATTCCGTGCTAATTTTCATAATATGTGGTATTAATCATATGCTGCAGAGATCATCCGCCTTAATGGAATGTATACGCTAGTGTTTATGAAATAATGTATTCTTCAATTAGTGTTATTTTAATTACATTTTTGGTATCATATACATTATTTGTGTGTTGTTTTACATTCATTTAATTTCCTCGGTACATTCATTGAATTGTCCAAAAAGTGTGATGTTAACCTTAGTCCTCATTTATTATAATGTTGATTATACATAGTATGTATAAAAAACATAGTATGAATGTTGATTATACATAGTATGTATAAACATATATGAATGTTGATTATACATAATATGTATAAAAAACATAGTATGAATGTTGATTATACATAGTATGTATAAAAAACATAGTATGAATGTTGATTATACATAGTATGTATAGTATGTGTAGGATTGCTACTCGGGTGTTAGGAGGAGTGCTAGGGCAAGCGTGATGAAGAGAGTCGCAAGGTAAGCTTTGATTATTCCTGATTGGGATAATTGGATTTTACGAAGGGGGAGTTTTTGTAGGTTAATGAGGCCTACAGCCTTATTTTTGAGGATAAAGGATTCGATAGTGAATAAGATTGTCTGTCCTGCTGTGTTTAGGAGATTTTGGGCTCACCATCGGTGGGCAATAAGATTGTAGATTAAAGGGTCTGAGAGTTTGGGGTTTGTTGGGCTGTGGGGTGGGGATGTTCATGTTTTTTTTGCTAGGTCGTAGGCGAAGATGAATGCTGTAATGGTTGTTATGAGGGCGATTATTTTAGTGCTGGTGGGTATGGTGTGGGTGACAGGGTTGTTGGGAATTAAGGTGTGAAAGATTAGAAGTCCGGCGAATACGCTCCCATAAGCTAGGCGTATGATGGGTTTTACAGCTATGATGCTATTTTGCTCGTTGAATATAATTAAAGGGTTAGTGTTGCGTACATGTTTAAGGGAGACGAAGAAGATTAATCGAATGCTATAAACTGCGGTAAATGCGGTTGCTGCAATAGTTAGTAGGAGGGCGGTTAGATTTACATGTGAGGTACTTATAGACTCAATAATGGCATCTTTGGAGTAGAAGGCCGAAAGAAAGGGGGTTCCTATCAGTGCAAAGGATCCGATCGAGAAGGAGGTTGTTGTTATTGGTAAGAGGTGTTGTATTCCCCCTATTTTTCGAATATCTTGTTCGTCGTTTAGTGAGTGAATAAAGAGTCCTGAGCATAAAAATAGTATGGCTTTGAAGAAGGCGTGGGTGCAAATGTGAAAGAAGGCAAAGTGGGGTTGGCCAATTCCAATGGCTACTATTATTAAACCTAGTTGGCTGGATGTGGAGTGAGCAATAATTTTCTTGATGTCATTTTGTGTAAGTGCTGAGGCTGAGGCGTAGAATGTGGATATGGCTCCTAGGCAGAGGCAGGTTGTTATGGCAATTTGGTTTTGTATTAAAATTGGAGAAACTCGGATCATTAGGAAGATGCCGGCTACTACTATAGTGCTAGAGTGCAAGAGGGCGGATACTGGTGTTGGACCTTCTATTGCTGCGGCAAGTCATGGGTGTAGTCCAAATTGAGCAGACTTGCTTGCTGCCGCTGTGATGAGGGCGATCAGGATTGGTGTGGGTGTTGGGAAATTTATAATGAGGTCAAGGTTGGTGGCTATAAGTTCTTTTAGGGCCCAGCAGAATGCTAGAAGAAATCCAATATCTCCGATTCGGTTGTACAGTACTGCTTGGATAGCTGCGATTGCGGCTTGATTTCGTCCGTGAAATCATCCAATTAGCAGATATGATATGATACCCACTCCTTCTCACCCAATAAATAGGGTTAGTAGGTTACTGGCTGATACGAGAATAATTATAGCCATTAAGAAGATGAGGAGATATTTAATAAAGGTGTTTAGATTTGGGTCGGAGTTTATGTATCAAATGGAAAATTCGATGATGCTTCATGATACAAAAAAGGCTACTGTTATAAATGTTAGTGAATATAAGTCAAATTGAATTATAATTGGGATTAGTGAGGTGTTTAGTGTAATTCATGAGTGGGATAGATTGGTGGCTCATGAATGGGAGGAGCAGTTTAGGGTAAGAAGGATTAGAGATATATAAAATGATAGTTTTACTGCGGTTTTTGTTATTAGTGGGAATTTTTTGTGTTTTAGTCAGACTGTGGGTGCTAAAAGTGTGAGGAAGATTATTATTGCGGGGGCCATAAGGGAAAAATGCATCTATAATTTAGATACATTTAGATACATTTAGATACCATTTAGATACATTTAGATACCATTTAGATACCATTTAGATACCTTTAGATACCATATAGATACCATATAGATACCATTTAGATACATTTAGATACCATATAGATACCATATAGATACCATATAGATACCATATAGATACCATATAGATACCATATAGATACCATATAGATACCATATAGATACCATATAGATACCATATAGATACCATATAGATACTATATAGATACTATATAGATACTATATAGATACTATATAGATACTATATAGATACTATATAGATACTATATAGATACTATATAGATACTATATAGATACTATATAGTCACCGTATAAACACCGTATAAACACCGTATAAACACCGTATAAACACCGTATAAACACCGTATAAACACCGTATAAACACCGTATAAACACCGTATAAACACCGTATAAACACCGTATAAACACCGTATAAACACCGTATAAACACCGTATAAACACCGTATAAACACCGTATAAACACCGTATAAACACCGTATAAACACCGTATAAACACCGTATAAACACCGTATAAACACCATATAAACACCATATAAACACCATATAAACACCATATAAACACCATATAAACACCATATAAACACCATATAAACACCATATAAACACCATATAAATACCATATAAATACCATATAAATACCATATAAATACCATATAAATACCATATAAATACCATATAAATACCATATAAATACCATATAAATACCATATAAATACCATATAAATACCATATAAATACCATATAAATACCATATAAATACCATATAAATACCATATAAATACCATATAAATACCATATTAATACCATATTAATACCATATAAATACCATATTAATACCATATTAATACCATATTAATACCATATTAATACCATATTAATACCATATTAATACCATATTAATACCATATTAATACCATATTAATACCATATTAATACCATATTAATACCATATTAATACCATATTAATACCATATTAATACCATATTAATACCATATATTTTATGTGTGTGTGTGTAATATGTTTTATTCAAAGCAGCAGGGTTGTGGGTTGTGCTTTGTTAACCCCCACAAATAGATCTTTTTAGTCCTTAGCCCCGGGGGGGCGCTAGGGGTTGCTAGCTGGTCTGTTTTTGGGGGGGGAAAGGGGGGGGTAGGCAGAAAAATTTTCTATTTTTAAAAATTTGTAAAAATTGCAAAAGGGGGAGAAATATAGTGTGTGGAATTAAGGACCTGTTGAAAAATATGTCCGTCTAGCATTAAGTTATGCTCGTTGGAGTTCAGGCTAGTGGAGGACATCCAGTATAGCTGTTAGTCCCACCCGAATAACCATTGAAACGGCGGAGACGTTTACTGAGACAGGGGCGGTGCGCACTGCTAAGCGTGTGACTTGTTCCACGGTTTCGGATATGAATCTTACAGTGAAACCCCCCTGTCCAATGTTGATGAGTTCTTGTTTACCCCCCCCCAGTCCAGAAAGACCCAGACTTCACAAGTGGTCTGAGCTTATATAAAGGTCCCGACTCCATAGAGAGGGATGCCTCTTAAAAAGCACTAGATGTTTATTAAGTTTTGTATGTCCATAGATTCGGTTCCGTCAGATACCTCCTGAAAAGTTCTAGTTGGTCGGCTACGACCTTGGTCCCTTGGAAGCTTAACCAGCGAGATGCTTCCGCGCATTCGTTGGGTTGTTGGACGTTAGCTTTAATGAATAGGCGTCAAGTTGAGTATATCAGGTCATTTGAAGAAAATATTCATGTGGAAGATGACTTGAAGAGAATTTTCATACTGGGGAAAAAAGAATTTTTTCCTGCATTTTGTGAAAGTCCTATATAATGATCCATTATAGTTGATTTACAAGGTTAGTTGTAATACATATTCATGATCTTAAGCAAGTGAAGGCTTTACCTTGTCTATATGAATGATGCATTCAGTTTAGTGTTAAATCATTTATATGAGTCTTAAGTTGTTAGGTTTGGTCTGTTAAGTTATATTAATTACATAAACATTGTTTATGATGGTATGTGGGTTAGCAATTGGACTAACATTGGGCAAGATATGAATATCCTAAGACAAGGGAAGGTCCTATCAAGTAGTCATGATATGGGCGGCGGCCAATCATTCCGTGCTAATTTTCATAATATGTGGTATTAATCATATGCTGCAGAAATCATCCGCCTTAATGGAATGTATACGCTAGTGTTTATGAAATAATGTATTCTTCAATTAGTGTTATTTTAATTACATTTTTGGTATCATATACATTATTTTCTATTCCTCGGTACATTCATTGAATTGTCTAAAAAGTGTGATGTTAACCTTAGTCCTCATTTATTATAATGTTGATTATACATAATATGTATAAAAAACATAGTATGAATGTTGATTATACATAGTATGTGTAAACATATATGAATGTTGATTATACATAATATGTATAAAAAACATAGTATGAATGTTGATTATACATAGTATGTATAAACATATATGAATGTTGATTATACATAATATGTATAAAAAACATAGTATGAATGTTGATTATACATAGTGTGAATGTTAGTTATACATAGTGTGAATAGGCATGTGTTGATTGTACGTGTGTGGTATTATATTGTT